TTCTTCCATTTGAACTCATTTCAATAATTCTTTTAGTTGCTTTGATAGGTGCAATTGTCGTAGCTCGCCAGTAAAAAATCTTTAGAGAATAGAGAACTAGCAATATAAATCCAGATTCAATTTTTTTTTATTGCCGATTGCTAATATATTCTTTTGGTCCAGACTTTTTATATTCTTTAGTCAATCGAATCTGTTGAATTGTTGTTCATATTGAAATGAATCAAAATTGATAAGGAGTTGGTCAATGATGCTCGAACATGTACTTGTTTTGAGTGCCTTTTTATTTTCTATTGGTATCTATGGATTGATCACGAGCCGAAATATGGTTAGAGCCCTTATGTGTCTTGAACTTATACTGAATGCAGTTAATCTAAATCTCGTAACTTTCTCTGATTTTTTTGATAATCGCCAATTAAAAGGAAATATTTTTTCCATTTTTGTTATAGCTATTGCAGCCGCTGAAGCAGCTATAGGACCGGCTATTGTTTCTTCAATTTCTCGTAACAGAAAATCAACCCGTATCAATCAATCAAATTTGTTGAATAAATAGCATTAATCATAATTACTCAAAAGTAGAATTTTGAATAGTGTAATATTTATCAATTCAAATTAGCATGTATGCTACACAACTTATGATCATGTTTGCGTTTGCAAAACGAAATAATAAGGAATCAAAGTATCCTGGCCCTCCTCTCTTCGTTCTTTTCAATTTATCTAGACGTCTATTTTGATTAGCAAAATTCTGACAAATCATTGATTCATCTGGTGTATAAATATATGATTCATTTAGGAGTTTACTAGATCGATAATTTTCATTTTTGATGTTCAAAAATTACTATAGATACAATGTCACATTCAGTAAAGATTTATGATACATGTATAGGATGTACTCAATGTGTCCGAGCCTGTCCCACAGATGTATTAGAAATGATACCTTGGGATGGATGTAAAGCTAAGCAAATAGCTTCTGCCCCAAGAACAGAGGACTGTGTTGGTTGTAAGAGATGTGAGTCCGCTTGTCCGACGGATTTCTTAAGTGTTCGAGTTTATTTAGGGAATGAAACAACTCGAAGTATGGGTCTAGGTTATTGATACGTTTCAAAAAACACCACACGAATACGTTTTTTTACTGGCAAAAACCCGTGCTCAAAATAAAATAGAAAAGATTTTTTTTTTCTATTTTGAGCGCGGGCTTTTCTGGCCCAAGTGTATCTTATTTTTATCACGAATTATTTTCCTTGGTTAACAATAGTTGTAGTTTTGCCAATAGTCGGGGGTTCTTTAATTTTCTTATTTCCTCATAGGGGAAATAAGGTAATTAGGTGGTATAGCATTTGTATATGCTTAATTGATCTCCTTCTAACAACCTATGCATTTTGTTATCATTTCCAATTGGATGATCCACTAATCCAACTGACGGAGAATTATAAATGGATCAATTTTTTTGATTTTTACTGGAGCTTCGGAATAGATGGACTCTCTATAGGACCTATCTTACTAACGGGATTTATCACCACTTTAGCCACGTTAGCGGCTCAGCCAGTTACTCGAGAATACCAATTATTCTATTTCCTGATGTTAGCAATGTATAGCGGTCAAATAGGACTATTTTCTTCTCGAGACATTTTACTTTTTTTCATCATGTGGGAATTGGAATTAATTCCCGTTTATCTACTTTTAGCCATGTGGGGAGGAAAGAAACGTTTGTATTCAGCTACAAAGTTTATTTTGTACACTGCGGGAAGTTCTGTTTTTTTATTAATGGGAATTCTGGGTATCAGTTTATATGGTTCGAATGAACCAACATTAAATTTTGAAACATTAACTAATCAATCGTATCCTGTGGCGCTAGAAATAATATTCTATATGGCATTTCTTATTGCTTTTGCTGTCAAATCGCCGATTATACCCTTACATACATGGTTACCAGATACCCACGGAGAGGCACATTACAGCACTTGTATGCTTTTAGCCGGAATCTTATTAAAAATGGGAGCATATGGGTTGGTTCGAATTAATATGGAATTATTTTCCCATGCTCATTCCATATTTTGCCCCTGGTTAATGATATTGGGTTCTATTCAAATAATCTATGCTGCTTCAACATCTTTTGGTCAACGTAATTTAAAAAAAAGAATAGCTTATTCCTCGGTATCTCATATGGGTTTCCTTATTATAGGAATTGGTTCCATAAGTGATACTGGGCTCAACGGGGCCATTTTACAAATAATATCTCATGGATTTATTGGCGCTGCGCTTTTTTTCTTGGCAGGAACTAGTTATGATAGACTACGTCTTCTTAATCTTGACGAAATGGGCGGAATGGCTATCCCAATGCCAAAAATATTCACGATTTTTACTATCTTATCGATGGCTTCTCTTGCATTACCGGGCATGAGCGGTTTTGTTGCAGAATTGATAGTTTTTTTTGGAATAATTACTAGTCAAAAATATCTTTTCATGATGAAAATACTAATTACTTTTGTAACAGCAATTGGAATGATATTAACTCCTATTTATTTATTATCTATCTTACGGCAGATGTTCTATGGATACAAGTTTTTTAATACACCAAACTCTTATTTTTTTGATTCTGGGCCGAGAGAATTATTTATTTCTATTTCTATCCTTATACCCGTACTAGGTATTGGTATTTATCCAGATTTCATTTTCTCATTCTCGGTTGAGAAAGTTGAGGCTATTCTATCTAATTTTTGATAGATAGTTTTCTTGAATAAATGAATAAAACAAAACCAATAAATAAAAAAGAGAAAAAAAACCTTTGGACAAAGATTTTTATGTTAGATTAACTTAACAAAAAAATTGAATTGTAATCGAATATGTTTGTTGTTTGTGAGAACCCTTAAAATCAAGTAATGTAATGATTGAAAGGGTTCTCGACGATTTTTGGGAAGTTTAATTTATGGAAAGTATATATATATGCTTTCCATATTTTTATTTCTCAGGTTAAGTTCGTTACTCATTTTTTTAATTCAATTAGATATAAATGAACCATAACTATGTAGTCCTATTCCTAATAGATTGATCCCCAAATAACATACCCAAATTATAAGAAATCCTATAGAGGCCACTATTGAAGAATTTACACCTTCTAATTTTTTATTTTTTCTAGTATGTAAATAAATCGCGAATATGGTCCACGTAATAAAGGCCCAAGTTTCCTTTGGATCCCAATTCCAATATGATCCCCATGCCTCGTTAGCCCATACTGCTCCTGAAAGAATACCTATTGTTAAAAAGAGAAAACCTAGACTAATAATACGATAACCCCAACGATCCAATTGTTGAATAAATTGAGACCTGTAATAATTTCTAGAAGAAGAAGTTGTTCGTAAAACATTCTTTCGTTCATTCATATTAATATATTTGATTTCAGCAAAATCAAATGATTTATTTAAAGAATACAAATTCTTGGTAAAAGCAAGAATTTGGATTACTTCTTGAAACGTAATGACTAAAATAGCCACTGATAATAATGATCCACATAAAAGAGCTGCATATCCGAATATCATCATACTGACGTGCATCATTAGCCAATGGGATTGTAGAGCGGGTACTAATATTACGGATTGATGCATTTTGGTTAAAAGACCTGAAGTAGCAAAGCCTTGGGTAAAAATAACACTTGGTGCTATTATTGTACTTAAAAGGTTTTTATCCTTTTTAAAAAAAGGAACCATATGAAAAATAGAAAAACCCCATGAAAGAAAGATTAAGGATTCATATAAATCACTAAAAGGTAAATGGCCCGAAAAAAACCAACGAGTAATTAACAATCCCGTTACACAGAAAAAAGTTATTGTCATGGCTTTTTTGGACAAATCATATAATCCTACGATTTCATTGACTAATAAGGTTATTAAATGAATTGAAATTACAATAGATATGACCGAAAACGATATATGAGTTAATATATGCTCTAAAGTTGAAAATATCATATATATAATGAAAATAAATAAATATCTATAATGAAAATAAAAAAGGTATAAATACTAGGATAGGAATCGGGAATTGAATTCATTATAGGACTTATTCTTTTAGAATAGAGATATAGGATGCCATGCCGCTACTCGGACTCGAACCGAGATGCTCTAGCACTGCTTCCTAAGAGCAGCGTGTCTACCAATTTCACCATAGCGGCTTACTCGAAATCATAATAACCGATTCATTAGTCAATCGTCGAGATTAAAAGAATCAATTAACGTGGAATTTGAATATTAATTTAATACATTTGTTTACTAAACATTAAAAAATTTGAAGAATTCTATTATTATTCTAATTCTATACTATAAGTTCATATTAACTATAGAAGTAAAAGCACTGTTGAAACTGAAACTAGATAGTTCTTACTTCAATCTAGGAATGAATGAAAAAAACATTTTGTTGTAGTTGTTTATCACTCATTTTTTAATTATTTCATTAATTTTATGACTCTAAAGAAATGCATTTCCATTTTTTCAATGAAATCCTTAACGTTAATTTCTATATCTATTATTACACTACATTCTAAAAAATTTAGATTATATATTTAGCATATATATATATTATAATATATGCTAAATATATGGTCAATATTAAATATTCTTATATTCTTTATTATTATACTAATAATAAAGAATATTAAAGAATACTCTTTGAATCGAGCTAATTCAGATTAGTGCAACATTTTTATTTGTTACAAAAAAAACTTTTTGAGTTCCCTGTCAAAATGGATTGCGCTAATGAAAAGGCTTTCAATGCTGTCCAATATCCCTTTTTTTTCCAAAAATTCTTACGAATTTTTTTTTTTGATCTAGAAGTGCGCTTTTTTGGAACTGCCATATAATTAAGATAATTTTTTCATTGCTATAGTTTGATGTGAAAGACATTTGATTTGTTCTGTAAATGAAAACGAAATATTCTTTAATTAGCCATATGTCGTCTTAGCTATCCTTCCTATTTTTTTTATTTCTATCTAAAGTAAAAACATTGAATATTAGAAACCTTTTCAAAATATTTCCAAACATATATATCTAGATCTCCTTTTATTGTAATGTAATTTTAATGTATCAATTAGTTAAAAAATGAACTAATGTTTCTGAATAATAATAAGATTATTTGATCGGGTCATTTCATATGTTTTTTCTGATTCATTCATATAGCAAAAGAAACGAATGTTCTTAGTTTTGGTGTAATTATTTATCCTCAGTCTATAGATAATAATTTTAATTTTACAAATTTCGTTTTTATTTATTTTTATTATAATATATATAATTTTTTATTTATAGTAATTTAATATTTCTTAATATAAAATATTATTACTAACTATAGTAATTTAATATTTCTTAATATAAAATATTATTACTAACTATAGTAATTCTAAATAGGAATTAATATTTCTTAATTCTTAATATAAAATAATAATATATATTCGAATTTAATTTGGTTATTGGTCTATTTTTACTTTGTACTTTGGGATATTGGAAGTATTGTGCAACGATTCAGAATAATTAAAAAAAAATCTCAAATTCTATTTATATATCCACTTTTTTATTAATCGAACCCTTTACAAAAGAGATAAAACAAACGAATAAGAAAGAAAATTCATTAAGAATCAAAATATTTTTTATTCTTTATTTTTTTTTGTATGGAATATACACATCAATTTTCATGGATCATACCTTTCCTCCCACTTCCAGTTCCTATTTTAATAGGGGTAGGACTTCTACTTTTTCCCACGGCAACAAAAAATCTTCGCCGTATGTGGGCTTTTCCTAGTATTTTATTGTTAATAATAGTTATGATTTTTTCGATCGATCTATCTATTCATCAAATCCAGAACAGTTCAATCTATCAATATGTATGGTCTTGGACTATTAATAATGATATTTCTTTAGAGTTTGGCTACTTGTTCGATTCACTTACTTCTATTATGTCAATATTAATCACTACTGTTGGTATTCTGGTTCTTTTTTATAGTGATAATTATATGTCTCATGATCAAGGATATTTGAGATTTTTTACTTATCTGAGTTTTTTTAATACTTCAATGTTGGGATTAGTTACAAGTTCCAATTTGATACAAGTTTATATTTTTTGGGAATTGGTTGGAATGTGTTCTTATCTATTAATAGGTTTTTGGTTTACACGTCCTATTGCGGCAAAGGCTTGTCAAAAAGCATTTGTAACTAATCGTGTAGGGGATTTTGGTTTATTATTAGGAATTTTAGGTCTTTATTGGATAACGGGTAGTTTGGAATTTCGGGATTTATTTCAAATATTTAATAACTTGATTTATAAGAATGAGGTTAATATTTTTTTTGTTACTTTCTGCGCCCTCTTATTATTTTGTGGATCAGTTGCGAAATCTGCCCAATTCCCTCTTCATGTTTGGTTACCGGATGCTATGGAAGGGCCGACCCCTATTTCGGCTCTTATACACGCTGCTACTATGGTAGCAGCAGGAATTTTTCTTGTAGCTCGGCTTCTTCCCCTTTTCACAGTTATACCCTTCATAATGAGTGGAATAGCTTTGATAGGTATAATAACAGTAGTATTAGGAGCAACTTTAGCTATTGCTCAAAAAGATATTAAGAAAAATTTGGCCTATTCTACAATGTCTCAATTGGGTTATATGATGTTAGCTTTAGGTATGGGCTCTTATCGAGCCGCTTTATTTCATTTGATTACTCATGCTTATTCAAAAGCATTGTTGTTTTTAGGATCTGGATCCATTATCCATTCAATGGAAGCAATTGTTGGATATTCTCCAGATAAAAGTCAAAATATGGTTCTTATGGGCGGTTTAACAAAACATGCGCCAATTACAAAAACCGCTTTTTTAATAGGTACACTTTCTCTTTGTGGTATTCCACCTTTTGCTTGTTTTTGGTCCAAGGATGAGATTCTTAATGATAGTTGGTTGTATTCACCGATTTTCGCAATAATAGCTTGTTCCACAGCAGGATTAACTGCATTTTATATGTTTCGAATCTATTTACTAGTTTTTGAAGGATATTTAAACGTTCATTTTCAAAATTTCAACGGAAAGAAAAATAGTTCATTCTATTCAATATCTTTATGGGGCAAAGAAGGAAAAAAGAAATTAAAAAAGAAAATTCATTTATTAGGTTTATTAACAATGAATAATAATGAAAGGACTTCTTTTTTTCGGAAGAGGAAATATTCAAATACAATTAATCGAAATTTCAAAAGCATAAAACGTCTTTTTGTTGAGAGTACCTATTTTGGTACTAAAAACATTCCTTTTTTTTATCCTCATGAATCTGACAATACCATGCTATTTTCTATGCTTGTATTAGTATTATTTACTTTCTTCGTTGGGTCCATTGGAATTTCTTTCAGCCAAGATGGAATAGATTTGGATATCTTATCCAAATTGTTAATTCCGTCTATAGACCTTTTACATCAAAATTCAAAGAATTCTGTCGATTGGTATGAATTTTTTACAAATGCAACTTTTTCGGTGAGTATAGCTTTTTTCGGAATATTGATAGCGTCTTTTCTCTATAAACCTGTTTTTTCTTCTTTACAAAACTTGAACGTATTGAATTTATTTCAAAAAAGTGTTACTAAAAAAATTATTCCTGATAAGATAATCAATGTTATATATGATTGGTCATATAATCGTGGTTATATAGATGCTTTTTTTGAAGTATCTTTAATTGGGAGTGTAAGAAAGTTAGCTAAATTCAATTATTTTTTTGATAGACAAATAATTGATGGAATTCCAAATGGAGTTGGTATTTCAAGTTTTTTTATGGGAGAAGCTATCAAATATGTGGGGGGTGGACGAATTTCTTCGTATATTTTCTTTTTTTTATTAATCTTTTTAGTAATTTGTTATTATATATTTATATAATATTATAATTATATAAAAATAAATATTATGAATTATATTAGAATCTAGATTTAATAGATTTA